GCTAGCGTAGCTTAATAAAAGCATAACACTGAAGATGTTAAGATGGGCCCTAGAAAGCCCCGCGGGCACAAAGGCTTGGTCCTGACTTTACTATCAACTTTAGCTAGACTTACACATGCAAGTATCCGCGACCCTGTGAGAATGCCCCAACAGTTTTCTGCCAGAAAACAAGGAGCTGGTATCAGGCACACCCCTACAAAGCCCATGACGCCTTGCTTAGCCACACCCTCAAGGGAACTCAGCAGTGATAAACCTTAAGCCATAAGTGAAAACTTGACTTAGTTAAAGCTAAGAGGGCCGGTAAAACTCGTGCCAGCCACCGCGGTTATACGAGAGGCCCGAGTTGATAGACATCGGCGTAAAGAGTGGTTAAGGAAAGCTGAAACTAAAGCCGAACACCTTAAGAGCAGTTATACGCCTACTAAGGTACGAAGCCCCACCACGAAAGTGGCTTTATAACCCTGACCCCACGAAAGCTATGATACAAACTGGGATTAGATACCCCACTATGCTTAGCCGTAAACATTGATAGAGATTTACACCTTCTATCCGCCTGGGAACTACGAGCATTAGCTTAAAACCCAAAGGACTTGGCGGTACTTTAGACCCCCCTAGAGGAGCCTGTTCTATAACCGATGACCCCCGTTCAACCTCACCCTCCCTTGTTTATCCCGCCTATATACCGCCGTCGTCAGCTTACCCTGTGAAGGACTAATAGTAAGCAAAATTGGCATCGCCCAGAACGTCAGGTCGAGGTGTAGCGCATGAGAGGGGAAGAAATGGGCTACATTCGCTAGCTTAGCGAATACGAACGATGTAATGAAAATGTACATCCTGAAGGAGGATTTAGCAGTAAGTGGAAAATAGAGTGTTCCACTGAAATAGGCTCTGAAGTGCGTACACACCGCCCGTCACTCTCCCCAAGCCCATCAACCCAAATAACTAAAACAATACAAACGCGAAGGGGAGGCAAGTCGTAACATGGTAAGTGTACCGGAAGGTGCACTTGGAAAAATCAGAGTATAGCTAAGACAGAATAGCATTTCCCTTACACTGAAAAGTCATCCGTGCAAATCGGGTTACCCTGACGCCAACCAGCTAGCCCAACCATAATAAAAACAACAACCAAATATTCATAACCCCAAACACACAACTCCTCCTATTTTAACAAACCATTTTACCTCCTTAGTACGGGCGACGGAAAAGGAACTATTGGAGCAATAGAGAAAGTACCGCAAGGGAACGCTGAAAGAGAAATGAAATAACTCAGTGAAGCTTAAAAAAGCAGAGATTCTACCTCGTACCTTTTGCATCATGATTTAGCTAGAACTACCCAAGCAAAGAGCACTTTAGTTTGGGCCCCCGAAACTACGTGAGCTACTCCAAGACAGCCTATTAATAGGGCAAACCCGTCTCTGTGGCAAAAGAGTGGGAAGAGCTTTGAGTAGAGGTGACAGACCTACCGAACCTAGTTATAGCTGGTTGCCTGAGAAATGGATAGGAGTTCAGCCTCCCGGTTTCTCCCTTCACCACGGTCATACCCCTACCGATACCAAAGAAGCCGAGAGAGTTAATCAAAGGGGGTACAGCCCCTTTGAGACAAGACACAACTTTCCCAGGAGGGTAAAGATCATAATTATTTAAGGTAATAATGCCTTGGTGGGCCTAAAAGCAGCCATCCAAATAGAAAGCGTTAAAGCTCAAGCATTAAACCTCACCCATATATTCAGATAACCAAATCCCAACCCCCTAATACTATCAGGCTATCTCATGCCAACATGAGAGAGCACATGCTAATATGAGTAATAAGAGAGCATAGCCTCTCTCCTTGCACACGTGTAAATCGGAACGAACCCCCACCGAAACTTAACGGCCCCAAACAAAGAGGGAATTGAACAACAAGTAAGAAACAAGAAAATCATCCAAAAAACAACCGTTAACCCCACACTGGTGTGCCCCTAAGGAAAGACTAAAAGAAAAAGAAGGAACTCGGCAAACACCACAAGCCTCGCCTGTTTACCAAAAACATCGCCTCTTGCAAAAATGTAAGAATAAGAGGTCCAGCCTGCCCTGTGACTATATGTTTAACGGCCGCGGTATTTTAACCGTGCGAAGGTAGCGCAATCACTTGTCTTTTAAATGGAGACCTGTATGAATGGCATAACGAGGGCTTAACTGTCTCCTTTTTCAAGTCAATGAAATTGATCTCTCCGTGCAGAAGCGGGGATATAACCATAAGACGAGAAGACCCTATGGAGCTTTAGACACCAAGGCATATCATGCTAAACAACCCAAACCAAAGGGCCAAGCCAAATGAACCATGCCCGTATGTCTTTGGTTGGGGCGACCGCGGGGAAATAAAAAACCCCCACGTGGAATGGGAGCACTATCTCCTACAACCAAGAGCTGCAGCTCTAATAAGCAGAATTTCTGACCAAAAAGATCCGGCAACGCCGATCAACGGACCGAGTTACCCTAGGGATAACAGCGCAATCCCCTTTTAGAGCCCATATCGACAAGGGGGTTTACGACCTCGATGTTGGATCAGGACATCCTAATGGTGCAGCCGCTATTAAGGGTTCGTTTGTTCAACGATTAAAGTCCTACGTGATCTGAGTTCAGACCGGAGTAATCCAGGTCAGTTTCTATCTATGATATGTTCTTTTCTAGTACGAAAGGACCGAAAAGAAGAGGCCAATACTTAAAGCACGCCTCACCCCTCCTAATGAAAACAACTAAAATAGGCAAAAGGGCATAACCCTCACGCCAGAAATAATGGCATGTTGGGGTGGCAGAGCCCGGTTATTGCAAAAGACCTAAGCCCTTTCGACAGAGGTTCAATTCCTCTCCCTAACTATGATTACCGCCCTTTTAACACACATCCTTAACCCCCTAGCTTTCATCGTACCTGTTCTTTTAGCTGTAGCATTTCTAACCTTAATCGAACGAAAAGTACTAGGATACATGCAATTACGAAAAGGACCAAACATTGTAGGACCTTACGGACTTCTCCAACCGATTGCAGACGGAGTTAAACTTTTTATTAAAGAACCAGTTCGACCCTCAACCTCCTCGCCCGTTTTATTTCTTCTAGCACCCATACTTGCATTAACCCTTGCCCTTACGCTGTGAGCCCCTATACCTCTCCCCTACCCTGTTACTGACTTAAACCTTGGTATTCTGTTTATTCTAGCTCTATCAAGTTTAGCAGTATACTCTATTCTTGGCTCCGGCTGGGCCTCAAATTCAAAATACGCTCTCATTGGAGCCCTCCGAGCCGTTGCCCAAACTATTTCATATGAAGTTAGTCTTGGTTTAATTCTCCTAAACGCTATTATCTTCACGGGAGGATTCACCCTACAAACCTTCAACATCGCCCAAGAAGCAATCTGACTAGTTATCCCCGCCTGACCATTAGCCGCAATATGATACATTTCCACTTTAGCAGAAACAAACCGAGCCCCGTTTGATCTTACCGAAGGTGAATCCGAGCTAGTTTCGGGTTTTAATGTTGAGTATGCAGGTGGCCCATTTGCCCTCTTTTTCTTAGCAGAATATGCAAACATTTTACTTATGAACACACTCTCCGCCACACTATTCCTAGGAGCTTCTCACATCCCAACAATACCAGAACTAACCGCCACCAATCTAATAATTAAAGCAGCTCTCCTCTCAATAGTATTCCTATGAGTACGAGCCTCATACCCACGATTCCGATACGACCAACTAATACACCTAATCTGAAAAAACTTTCTTCCCCTAACATTAGCTCTTGTAATCTGACATCTAGCACTCCCCATTGCATTTGCAGGTTTACCCCCTCAGCTATAACGCTGGATTCGTGCCTGAAGCCCAAGGGCCACTTTGATAGAGTGAACTATGGGGGTTAAAGTCCCCCCGACTCCTTAGAAAGAAGGGATTCGAATCCTACCTAAAGAGATCAAAACTCTTTGTGCTTCCACTACACCACTTCCTAGTAAGATCAGCTAAATTAAGCTCTTGGGCCCATACCCCAAACATGTAGGTTAAAATCCTTCTTTTACTGATGAGCCCGTACATCTTAGCCACCCTCCTATTTGGCCTAGGCCTGGGTACCACAATTACATTTGCAAGCTCTCACTGACTCCTTGCATGAATGGGACTTGAAATAAATACCCTCGCCATTATTCCACTAATAGCACAAAACCACCATCCACGCGCAGTTGAAGCAACCACTAAATATTTCCTTACCCAAGCTACTGCGGCCGCTATACTACTATTTGCCAGCACCACTAATGCTTGACTCACCGGACAATGAGATATCGGACAAATAACACACCCTCTTCCCACCACTATAATTACACTTGCACTAGCACTTAAAATCGGACTAGCACCAGTTCATGCTTGATTACCTGAAGTCCTTCAAGGCCTAGACCTCACCACCGGACTCATTTTATCTACCTGACAAAAACTTGCCCCTTTTGCCCTCCTACTACAAATACACCCTACGAACTCTACCCTTTTAATTTTCTTAGGATTAATTTCCACTCTCGTTGGTGGTTGAGGTGGTTTAAACCAAACCCAACTACGAAAAATCCTAGCCTACTCTTCAATCGCACACCTAGGCTGGATAATACTAATTATACAATTTTCACCATCCTTAACTCTCCTTACCCTACTCACCTACTTCATCATAACATTCTCAACCTTTCTTGTGTTTAAACTCAACAAAGCAACAAGTATTAACGCACTTGCCACTTCTTGGACCAAAGCCCCTGCACTCACAACCCTAACTCCATTAGTACTTCTTTCACTAGGTGGCTTACCTCCCCTCACCGGATTTATGCCAAAATGACTTATCCTTCAAGAACTGTCTAAACAAGATATAGCACCAGTAGCAACCGTAGCCGCCCTCAGCGCTCTTCTCAGTCTTTATTTTTACCTACGATTAACCTACGCAATAACCCTTACCATGTCCCCTAACAACCTGACTGGCTCCACCTCTTGACGTCTCCCCTCACTTCAATTTACCCTTCCCCTGACCATCTCCGTAGTAGCCACCCTTTCCCTCTTACCCCTCACCCCTGCTGCAGTCGCAATGGTAACCCCTTAAGGGGCTTAGGATAGTACAAGACCAAGAGCCTTCAAAGCCCTAAGCGGGAGTGAAAATCTCCCAGCCCCTGTTAAGACTTGCGGGACATTACCCCACATCTCCTGCATGCAAAACAGACACTTTAATTAAGCTAAAGCCTTTCTAGACAGGCAGGCCTCGATCCTACAAACTCTTAGTTAACAGCTAAGCGCCCAAACCAGCGAGCATCCGTCTACCTTTCCCCGCCTTTTCAGAAAAGGAAGGCGGGGAAAGCCCCGGCAGACGACTAGTCTGCTCCTCAAGATTTGCAATCTTATATGTCAAACACCTCGGAGCTTGATAAGAAGAGGGCTCAAACCTCTGTATATGGGGCTACAATCCACCGCTTACTCAGCCATCTTACCTGTGGCAATCACACGTTGATTTTTCTCGACTAACCATAAAGACATCGGCACCCTCTATCTAGTATTTGGTGCATGAGCTGGAATAGTAGGTACAGCCCTAAGCCTGCTCATCCGAGCTGAACTAAACCAACCAGGCGCCCTTCTTGGGGACGACCAGATTTATAATGTAATTGTTACGGCGCATGCCTTCGTAATAATTTTCTTTATAGTAATGCCAATTATGATTGGAGGGTTTGGAAACTGACTAATCCCACTAATGATTGGAGCCCCTGATATGGCATTTCCTCGAATAAATAATATGAGCTTCTGACTCCTCCCTCCATCTTTCCTCCTACTTTTAGCCTCTTCTGGGGTTGAAGCAGGTGCCGGAACTGGTTGAACAGTTTACCCTCCATTAGCTGGTAACCTAGCTCATGCTGGAGCATCTGTTGACTTAACTATTTTCTCACTACATTTAGCAGGAATTTCTTCAATTCTGGGAGCTATTAATTTCATTACAACAATTATTAATATGAAACCTGCAGCTATTTCCCAATATCAAACACCCCTATTCGTCTGAGCCGTTTTAATTACCGCCGTTCTTCTTCTTCTATCACTTCCAGTCCTTGCCGCTGGGATTACTATGCTTCTAACAGATCGAAACTTAAACACAACCTTCTTCGACCCTGCCGGTGGAGGAGACCCCATCCTTTATCAACACCTGTTCTGATTCTTTGGTCATCCTGAAGTATATATTCTTATTCTTCCAGGGTTTGGAATGATTTCTCATATCGTCGCTTATTACTCCGGTAAAAAAGAACCTTTTGGGTATATGGGTATGGTGTGAGCTATAATAGCCATTGGTCTGCTCGGGTTCATTGTATGAGCCCATCACATGTTTACAGTAGGAATAGATGTAGACACACGGGCCTACTTTACATCCGCAACAATAATCATTGCCATTCCTACTGGTGTAAAAGTCTTTAGCTGACTTGCAACACTACACGGTGGCTCTATTAAATGAGAAACACCTCTTCTATGAGCCCTTGGTTTTATTTTCCTTTTTACAGTAGGGGGTTTAACAGGAATCGTCCTAGCCAACTCATCCCTAGACATTGTCCTCCATGATACATACTACGTTGTAGCCCACTTCCATTACGTTTTATCCATGGGTGCCGTATTTGCCATTGTTGCTGCTTTCGTTCACTGATTCCCTCTATTTACAGGGTATACCCTCCACAGCACCTGAACTAAAATCCATTTTGGGGTAATGTTCCTAGGTGTTAACCTTACATTCTTCCCACAACACTTCCTAGGATTAGCTGGAATGCCTCGACGATACTCAGACTACCCGGACGCCTACACCCTATGAAACACAGTTTCATCTATTGGATCACTAATTTCCCTTGTAGCAGTAATCATGTTCCTATTTATTATTTGAGAAGCATTCGCTGCCAAACGTGAAGTAATGTCAGTTGAACTAACCTCAACTAATGTAGAATGACTTCATGGCTGCCCTCCTCCTTATCACACATTTGAAGAGCCTGCCTTTGTTCTAGTACAATCAGACTAACGAGAAAGGGAGGAGTTGAACCCCCGTATGTTGGTTTCAAGCCAACCACATTACCGCTCTGTCACTTTCTTCATAAGACACTAGTAAAACGTGTAATTACACTGCCTTGTCGAGGCAGAATTGTGGGTTAAACTCCCGCGTGTCTTGCAATAAATAATGGCACATCCCATGCAACTAGGCTTCCAAGATGCAGCTTCACCCGTCATAGAAGAACTTCTTCACTTCCACGATCATGCCCTGATAATCGTTTTTTTAATCAGCACACTAGTACTTTACATTATTGTCGCCATAATCTCAACTAAACTTACTAATAAATATATTCTAGATTCCCAAGAAATTGAAATCATCTGAACTATTCTCCCAGCTATTATTCTAATTCTTATTGCTCTTCCTTCTCTTCGCATTTTATACCTTATGGATGAAATCAACGACCCCCATTTAACAATTAAAGCTATAGGTCATCAGTGATACTGAAGCTATGAGTATACAGATTACGAAGACCTAGGCTTTGACTCGTACATACTCCCTACACAAGATATTTCAAACGGCCAATTCCGACTACTTGAAGCAGACCATCGAATGGTTGTCCCAATTGAATCCCCTATTCGAGTCTTAATCTCTGCTGAAGACGTTCTTCACTCATGAGCAGTCCCCTCCCTTGGTGTAAAAATAGACGCAGTACCAGGACGACTAAATCAAGTAGCCTTTATTTCATCTCGACCCGGAGTTTTCTATGGACAATGTTCTGAAATCTGTGGAGCCAACCACTCCTTTATACCTATTGTAGTTGAAGCAGTTCCACTAGAACACTTTGAAAACTGATCATCTCTAATACTTGAAGACGCCTCGCTAAGAAGCTAAACTGGGCACAGCGTTAGCCTTTTAAGCTAAAGATTGGTGACTCCCAACCACCCCTAGCGACATGCCCCAACTCAACCCCGGACCCTGACTTGCAATTCTGCTCTTCTCTTGATCCATTTTCCTAATCATTGTTACCCCTAAAGTAATAGCCCACACCTTTCCAAACATGCCCACCCTACAAAGCACGAAAAAACCTAAAGGAGAATCCTGAGACTGACCATGACACTAAGCTTTTTCGACCAATTTATGAGCCCTGTATTCCTAGGCATTCCTCTGATTGCCCTAGCCCTCACCCTACCTTGACTACTCTTCCCTACGCCAACAACCCGATGATTAAATAACCGTCTACTTACACTCCAAAACTGATTCATCGGACGACTCACGCGTGAACTGTTTCTCCCTGTTAACCTTCCTGGACACAAATGAGCCCTTATACTAGCATCTTTAATACTATTTTTAATCTCGTTAAATATACTAGGCCTCCTTCCATATACTTTTACTCCAACTACACAACTATCTCTTAATATGGGCCTTGCATTCCCCCTTTGAATAGCAACAGTCATTATTGGAATGCGAAACCAACCAACTGAAGCCCTAGGTCACCTCCTTCCAGAAGGAACCCCCACTCTTCTTATTCCAGTACTAATTATTATCGAAACAATTAGCCTTTTCATTCGCCCTTTAGCACTTGGTGTACGACTAACAGCTAATCTCACAGCCGGCCACCTTTTAATTCAACTAATCGCAACAGCCGCAACAGTCCTTCTACCTCTTATGCCAACCGTAGCAATCCTTACAGCAACCCTACTCTTCCTTCTTACCCTTCTAGAAGTTGCCGTTGCAATAATCCAAGCGTATGTATTTGTATTACTACTAAGCCTATACCTACAAGAAAACGTCTAATGGCCCACCAAGCACACGCATACCACATAGTTGACCCCAGCCCTTGACCACTTACAGGCGCAATCGCCGCCCTCCTAATGACATCAGGTCTTGCTATCTGATTCCACTTTAACTCCACAACACTAATAACTGTTGGAACAGCCCTTCTTCTCCTCACTATATACCAATGATGACGAGATATTATCCGAGAGGGTACCTACCAAGGACACCACACACCACCTGTTCAAAAAGGACTCCGATATGGAATAATCCTTTTTATTACCTCTGAAGTCTTCTTTTTCTTAGGTTTTTTCTGAGCTTTCTATCATTCTAGCCTCGCCCCCACCCCGGAATTAGGAGGCTGCTGACCCCCTACAGGTATTACCACACTCGACCCATTTGAAGTACCCCTTCTAAACACCGCAGTCCTTCTTGCCTCAGGGGTAACAGTAACCTGAGCCCATCACAGCATTATAGAAGGTGCCCGAAAACAAGCAATCCAATCCTTAACTTTAACCATTCTTCTAGGCTTTTACTTTACCTTTCTTCAAGGTATAGAGTACTATGAAGCTCCTTTTACAATCGCAGACGGAGTTTACGGTTCAACATTCTTTGTGGCCACTGGTTTCCACGGACTCCATGTTATCATTGGCTCTACATTCTTAGCTGTTTGCCTACTCCGTCAAATCCGCTACCACTTTACATCAGACCATCATTTCGGATTTGAAGCAGCCGCCTGATACTGACACTTCGTAGACGTCGTTTGACTATTCCTATACGTCTCCATCTACTGATGAGGATCTTAATCTTTCTAGTATCAACCCCAGTATAAGTGACTTCCAATCACCAGGTCTTGGTTAAAATCCAAGGAAAGATAATGAGTCTTGTCGCAACAATTATTACAATCGCCGCCGTACTTTCAACCATCCTCGCTATTGTATCCTTCTGATTACCCCAAATAACACCAGACCACGAAAAGCTCTCCCCTTACGAGTGTGGTTTTGACCCCTTAGGTTCAGCCCGTCTACCATTTTCACTACGTTTCTTCCTCGTAGCCATTCTCTTCCTGCTTTTTGATCTAGAAATTGCCCTTCTACTACCTCTTCCATGAGGTGATCAACTGTCCTCACCACTAACCACATTCATCTGAGCCACCGCCGTCTTAATCCTATTAACACTGGGTCTAATTTACGAATGAATGCAAGGAGGCCTAGAATGAGCTGAATGGGTGATTAGTTTAAATTAAAACACTTGATTTCGGCTCAAGAACCTATGGTGAAACTCCATAATTACCTTATGACTCCTGTTCACTTCGCTTTTTCATCAACCTTCCTGCTAGGGCTGGCAGGCCTGGCATTTCACCGAACCCATCTCCTCTCAGCTCTCTTATGCTTAGAAGCTATAATACTTTCCCTCTTTATTGCCTTATCAATCTGAACGCTTCAGCTAGACTCAACTAACTTCTCAGCATCTCCTATGCTTATATTAGCTTTCTCAGCTTGTGAAGCAAGTGCAGGGCTTGCCCTACTAGTAGCCACTTCACGCACACATGGTAGCGACCGACTACAAAACTTAAACCTCCTACAATGCTAAAAATCCTCATCCCAACACTTATGCTTGTCCCAACAACCTGACTAACCCCTCCCAAGTGGTTATGACCCACAACCCTCGCCCACAGCCTCATTATTGCACTAGCCAGCCTTACCTGGTTGGAAAGTCTATCAGAAACAGGTTGAACTTCCCTTAATCTCTATATAGCCACAGACCCCCTATCTACCCCCCTCCTTGTTCTAACTTGTTGACTTCTTCCTTTAATAATTTTAGCCAGCCAAAACCACACAGCCCTTGAACCCATCAACCGCCAACGAATGTTTATTACCCTCCTGACATCTTTACAAATCTTTCTCATTCTAGCCTTCAGTGCCACCGAAATCATTATGTTCTATATTATGTTCGAGGCTACCCTAATCCCCACACTAGTGCTCATTACTCGCTGAGGTAATCAAACAGAACGATTAAATGCGGGGACTTACTTCCTGTTTTATACACTAGCCGGCTCACTTCCACTTCTGGTGGCCCTACTCCTTTTACAAAACAGTACAGGTACACTATCACTCTTAACCCTCCAGTACTCCGCCCCCTTGCAACTAGTTTCCTACGCGGATAAACTATGATGAGCAGGCTGCCTATTAGCATTCCTCGTTAAAATACCACTTTACGGTGTCCACCTTTGACTTCCTAAAGCCCATGTAGAAGCCCCAATCGCTGGATCGATAGTACTTGCAGCCGTCCTGCTGAAACTAGGGGGCTACGGTATGATGCGAATAATGATTATGCTGGAACCACTCACTAAAGAACTTAGCTATCCCTTTATTGTTTTCGCCTTATGAGGTGTAATTATAACAGGCTCAATTTGCCTTCGTCAAACAGATCTTAAATCCCTAATCGCTTACTCCTCAGTGAGCCACATAGGCCTTGTTGCCGGGGGTATTCTTATTCAAACACCGTGAGGGTTTACAGGGGCTCTTATTCTTATAATTGCACATGGCTTAACTTCCTCCGCCCTATTCTGCCTAGCAAATACTAACTACGAACGAACCCATAGCCGAACAATAGTTTTAGCACGAGGACTACAAATGGTACTACCCCTTATGACAACTTGATGATTCATTGCCAGTCTAGCCAACCTAGCATTACCTCCTCTCCCTAATCTTATGGGTGAGCTTATGATTATTACCTCCCTATTTAACTGATCCCATTGAACACTTGCATTAACAGGGGCTGGAACCCTTATTACTGCGGGTTACTCACTCTATATATTCTTAATAACACAACGAGGTCCACTTCCTACACATATTATTGCCCTTGATCCATCACACTCCCGAGAACATCTCCTTATAGCCCTTCACCTACTACCCCTACTTCTTCTTGTACTCAAACCCGAATTAATTTGAGGTTGAACCGCCTGTAGATATAGTTTAACGAAAACATTTGATTGTGGCTCCAAAGACAGGGGTTAAAGTCCCCTTATTTACCGAGAGAGACTCGCCAGTAACGAAAACTGCTAATTTTCGCCACCTTGGTTGGACCCCAGGGCTCACTCGAACAGCTTCTAAAGGATAACAGCTCATCCGCTGGTCTTAGGAACCAGAAACTCTTGGTGCAAATCCAAGTAGCAGCTATGCACCCCACCTCTTTAATGATAACAACAAGCCTAATCATTATCTTCTCACTACTGATCCTTCCTGTACTCACAACCCTTTCCCCACGTCCCCAAGCCTCAGACTGGGCTCTCACACAGGTTAAAACCGCAGTAAAACTAGCATTCTTCGTTAGCCTGCTACCATTATTTTTATTTATAAATGAAGGGGCGGAAACGATCATTACCAACTGAAGCTGAATAAACACCCTCACCTTTGACATCAACATTAGCCTAAAATTCGACCACTACTCAATTATCTTTACCCCTATTGCTCTCTACGTAACATGATCTATTCTAGAGTTTGCATCCTGATATATGCATGCAGACCCTTACATGAACCGTTTCTTTAAATACCTTCTAGTCTTTCTCATCGCAATGATTATTCTAGTCACAGCAAATAATATGTTCCAACTATTTATTGGATGAGAGGGTGTAGGAATTATATCCTTCCTCCTCATTGGCTGATGGTATGGACGGGCAGACGCTAATACCGCCGCCCTACAAGCGGTAGTATACAACCGAGTTGGAGATATCGGACTAATTCTTGCTATAGCATGAATAGCAACCAACCTAAATTCATGAGAAATACAACAAATGTTTATTACCGCTAAAGATTTTGACCTAACCCTCCCTCTTCTAGGATTAATCGTCGCCGCCACTGGTAAATCAGCCCAATTTGGCCTTCACCCATGACTACCCTCTGCTATGGAGGGCCCTACACCGGTGTCTGCCCTACTGCATTCTAGCACTATGGTTGTTGCAGGTATTTTTCTTCTAGTACGAATGAGCCCTCTTATGGAGAACAACCAAACAGCCCTTACCCTTTGCCTGTGCTTAGGAGCCCTTACAACCCTATTTACTGCCACTTGTGCTCTCACCCAAAACGACATTAAAAAAATCGTTGCATTTTCAACATCTAGTCAACTAGGCCTCATAATGGTAACCATCGGACTCAACCAACCTCAACTCGCCTTCCTACACATCTGCACACACGCCTTCTTCAAAGCTATACTTTTCCTCTGCTCCGGCTCCATTATCCACAGCCTGAATGATGAACAAGACATCCGAAAAATAGGAGGCATGCACCATCTTGCCCCTTTTACTTCATCATGCTTAACTATTGGTAGCTTAGCCCTAACCGGTACTCCCTTTTTAGCTGGCTTCTTCTCCAAAGACGCTATCATCGAAGCATTAAACACATCACACCTGAACGCCTGAGCCCTTACACTTACCCTTCTCGCCACCTCCTTCACTGCCATCTACAGCCTACGAGTTGTTTTCTTTGTATCTATGGGTCACCCCCGATTCAACGCCTTCTCACCCATTAATGAAAACAACCCGGCAGTAATTAACCCGATTAAACGACTAGCATGGGGCAGCATTATTGCCGGTCTCCTGATTACATCTAATATTATCCCCCTAAAAACACCTATTATATCTATACCACCCCTCCTAAAACTAGCTGCCCTGATTGTTACCATCCTAGGCCTAATTACTGCACTCGAACTAGCATCTCTAACAAGCAAACAATTTAAACCTACCCCAATACTCACACCCCACCACTTCTCCAATATGTTAGGCTTTTTCCCATCTATTGTTCACCGTTTTACACCTAAACTTAACTTAGTACTAGGTCAAACTATTGCCGGCCAAATGGTTGACCAGACTTGGTTAGAAAAAGCCGGACCCAAAGCCCTAACAACCTCAAACATCCCCCTTATTACTACTACAAGTAATACCCAACAAGGTATAATCAAAACTTATCTCGCCCTATTCCTTCTAACCCTTACTCTTGCAACCCTTCTAATCTCATACTAGACAGCTCGAACCGCCCCTCGGTCTAACCCTCGAGTTAACTCTAACACCACAAACAAAGTAAGAAGTAACACTCATGCACTAATTACTAGTATCCCTCCTCCAAACGAGTATATCAATGCAACTCCCCCAACATCCCCTCGGAAGACAGAGAATTCCCCCATATCATCGGCAGGCACTCAAGATACCTCATATCACCCTCCTCAAAGAAGAGCGCAAGCTGAAACCACCCCAATCGTATAAATTACTATATATAGCACAACAGCGGGGCTCCCTCAACTTTCAGGGTAGGGCTCAGCAGCCAATGCTGCTGAATAAGCAAATACTACCAGCATCCCCCCTAGGTAAATCAAAAATAATACTAGTGATAAAAAAGAACCACCATGCCCTACTAAAACACCACATCCTATTCCTGCTACAACCACTAAACCCAAAGCAGCAAAATATGGGGACGGGTTAGAAGCAACCGCAACTAGTCCTAAGACTAAACCAAATAAAAACAGACACATCATATAAGTCATAATTCCTGCCAGGATTTTAACCAGGACTAACGACTTGAAAAACCATCGTTGTTATTCAACTACAAGAACCTCTAATGGCAAGCCTACGAAAAACACACCCACTGCTAAAAATCGTCAACGATGCACTAGTTGACCTCCCCACTCCCTCCAATATTTCTGTATGATGAAACTTTGGCTCCCTACTTGGCCTTTGCTTAGCCTCCCAAATCCTTACAGGATTGTTCCTTGCAATACACTATACACCCGACATCGAATCAGCTTTCAACTCCGTAGCACATATTTGCCGAGACGTAAATTTCGGCTGACTAATCCGAAACCTCCATGCAAACGGAGCATCCTTCTTTTTCATCTGTATTTACTTACATATTGGACGAGGCCTTTATTACGGATCCTACCTTTATAAAGAAACATGAAATACTGGAGTCGTACTCCTTCTCCTTGTAATGATAACTGCATTCGTAGGCTACGTCCTTCCTTGAGGACAAATGTCCTTCTGAGGTGCTACCGTTATTACCAACCTTCTATCCGCTGTTCCTTATGTAGGGACAATACTAGTAGAATGAATCTGAGGTGGCTTCTCAGTAGATAACGCCACTCTAACTCGATTCTTTGCTTTCCACTTCCTATTCCCTTTCGTCATCGCAGCCCTTATCATTTTACATCTGCTTTTCCTTCACGAAACTGGTTCTAATAACCCAATTGGCCTAAATTCAAACGCATACAAAATCTCATTCCACCCCTACTTCACGTATAAAGACCTATTAGGATTCGCGGTTTTACTAGTAGGACTTACCGGCTTGGCCCTATTCTCCCCTAATCTTCTAGGAGATCCTGATAACTTCACCCCAGCCAACCCAATAGTTACCCCTCCCCACATTAAACCCGAATGATATTTCCTATTCGCCTACGCCATCCTACGCTCAATCCCGAACAAGCTAGGAGGTGTACTAGCCCTATTAGCCTCTATCCTTGTCCTTATAGTAGTTCCTTTCCTACACACCTCTAAACAACGAGGTTTAACATTCCGACCAGCATCTCAATTCCTTTTCTGAACCCTAGTTGCAGACGTAGTAATTCTTACCTGAATCGGGGGAATGCCAGCAGAACAACCCTTCATTATCATTGGCCAGGTGGCATCTGTCCTCTATTTCTCTATTTTCCTATTCTTTTTCCCAATCGCAGGATGAGTAGAGAACAAAGTCCTCGGATGATCCTGCATTAGTAGCTCAGCGCCAGAGCGCCGGTCTTGTAAACCGGACGCCGGAGGTTAAAATCCTCCCTATTGCTCAAAGAAAGGAGATTCTAACTCCTACCCCTGACTCCCAAAGCCAGGATTCTGAACTAAACTATTCTTTGAATCGTTCATTACATATATGTATAAAACTACAAATACATATATGTATTTACACCATACATTTATATTAACCATATAATAGGGTATTTAAAGACATATATGTTTTATCAACATTAATAGATATATAACATTCATATAACACCATACCATTAAGGTATACTATAAGCATTCTACTATATAACATACTAAATTTGATTTCAAGGAATATACGAGATTTAAGACCTAACACAAAACTCATAAGTAATGTTATACCCGGTCCCACCATCCCGCCATACCTCAGAATCTTAATGTAGTAAGAGCCTACCATCCAGCTCATTTCTTAATGCATACGGTTATTGAAGGTGAGGGACAATGATTGTGGGGGTTTCACTCAGTGAATTATTCCTGGCATTTGGTTCCTATTTCAGGGCCATTGATTGATATTATTCCCCATTCTTTCCTTGACGCTTGCATAAGTTAATGGTGGAAAACATACGACTCGTTACCCAACATGCCGGGCGTTCTTTCCAGCGGGCAAGGGGTTCTCTTTTTTGTCTTCCTTTCACTTGACATTTCAGAGTGCACACGGTAATGATTAACAAGGTTGAACATTTCCTTGCCTCCAGGTGTAATTTATGAATGTTGGAAAGTCATTACTTAAAGAATTGCATATTAGGATATCAAGAGCATAAATGATATAATTACTCCTAGATTATCTAAGATGCCCCCTCTCGGCTTTTGCGCGTTAAACCCCCCTACCCCCCTAAACTCGTGAGATCGCTAACACTCCTGAAAACCCCCCGTAAACAGGAAAATCTCGAGTAAGGTATTTTATGGTCCAAAGTGTATCTATTTACATTATTGTAAATATTACGTAT